AAAGGATTGAGCCGATCCTATTGTCTATATTTTGGATAGATATATTTTTATTTAGATATACAAGATCTTAAATACAAAAATAAAAGACTAAACACAACTCAAATTTTCTCCTGGGTCCATAATTAATCCTATGTATGGATCCTTAGGATTGGTGTATTCTTTTCTATCCTATATCCCACGGTTTCGGATCATGGATCGAGCCAAGCATCACAACTTCTTCTACCCATCCTGTATGTTGTCCTTTTCGTTCCGTGTTGGAATAGAAACTTATTGTATTAGTAGACGAGATTTTACGAAAAAGGTTCTTGATAGGAGAAAAATTTTTCAATTTTTTCAGTGCGAATTTTCCACAACATGGGGAAATCACTATTTATAATTGAAAATTGATATTTCTAATCCTTCAATATTCACTCATTATTCGTTAATAACCCTAGCGATTGTATCTAGTATGCGTATTCTGATAGGAAATAAAATATTCAATTGATTTTTCATCGAATGACTATTCATCTATTGTACTTTCATGTAAATAGAGGCAAGAAAGCTCTATGGAAAAATCATGGTTCAATTTGATCTTGTCTAGGGGGGAATTAGAATACAGATGTGGGCTAAGTAAATCAATGGATAGCCTTGGTCCTATTGAAAATACTAGTGTAAACGAAGACCCGGCTAGAAATGATACGGATAAAAACATTCATGGTTGTAGTGACAGCTCTAGTTATTACAGTAAGGTTGATCATTTAGTTGGCGTCAAAGACATTCGGAATTTCATTTCTGATGACACCTTTTTAATTAGGGATAGTAATCAGGATAGTTATTCCATATATTTTGATAGTGAAAATCAAATTTTTGAGATTGACAATGATCATTCTTTTTTGAGGGAACTAGAAAGTTTTTTTTATAATTATCGTAATTCTAGTTATATGAAGAATGGATCGAAAAATGACGATCCCCACTATGATTTTAACTTGTATGATACTAACTATAGTTGGAATAATCACATTAATAGTTGTATTGACTCTTATCTTCGTTCTCAAATCTGTATTGATAGTTACATTTTAAGTGGTAGTGACAATTACAATGATAGTTATATTTATAATTACATTTGTGATGAAGGTGGAAATAGTAGTGAAGGCAAGAATTTCAATATAAGAACTCGCGCAAATGGTAATGATTTAACTCTAAAAGAAAGTTCTAATGATCTCGATCTATACAAGCATTTGTGGGTTCAATGCGAAAATTGTTATGGATTAAATTATAAGAAATTGTTTAAGTCAAAAATGAATATTTGTGAACAATGTGGATATTATTTGAAAATGAGTAGTTCAGATAGAATCGAACTTTCGATTGATCCAGGTACTTGGGGTCCTATGGATGAAGACATGATCTCTCTGGATCCCATTGAATTTCAGTCTGAAGAAGAGCCTTATAAAGATCGTATTGATTCTTATCAAAGAAAGACAGGATTAACTGAGGCTATTCAAACAGGCACAGGTCAACTAAACGGTATTCCTATAGCAATCGGGGTTATGGATTTTCAGTTTATGGGGGGTAGTATGGGATCTGTAGTAGGCGAGAAAATCACCCGTTTGATCGAATATGCTACCAATAATTTTTTACCTCTTATTCTAGTGTGTGCTTCCGGAGGAGCACGCATGCAAGAAGGAAGTTTGAGCTTGATGCAAATGGCTAAAATATCTTCCGCTTTATATGATTATCAATCAAATAAAAAGTTATTTTATGTATCAATTCTTACATCTCCTACTACTGGTGGAGTGACCGCGAGTTTTGGTATGTTGGGGGATATCATTATTGCTGAACCCAATGCCTATATTGCATTTGCGGGTAAAAGAGTAATTGAGCAAACATTGAATAAAACAATACCTGAAGGTTCACAGGCGGCTGAATATTTATTCCATAAGGGTTTATTCGATCCAATCGTACCACGTAATCCTTTAAAAGGTGTTCTGAGTGAGTTAGTTCAGCTCCACGGTTTTTTCCTTTGAATCAAAATTCAATCAAGTAGAGTCTTAAGTTAAATTATTTTCTTTGTAGTGAAAAGGTAGTTAGTTAGTTTATCAGAATCAAAGTCAAAGCCCATTATGCGGGCTTTGACTTTGTGACATAAAATGGAATTGTCGAAAAACGAATTATGTAGATAATTATTATTATTATTTTTTTACCGATATTACTGATTACTAATGAGTAAACCTCTATCAACAAGATAAAAAGCGAATTTTTCCTTCTGTGAAATGAAATTCGAATTTGGCGAGACAAATAAAACGAATTTTATCTTCCTCTATTGCGTATGTATATATAATTCAAATATAGAAAAAATATAAATATAGAGTTTTGCATCTTTCTATATCTCCCGAGAATTCTATTTTGACTAAAAATCCCTGTTCTTGGATCGGATTCTAACGAATCGAATCTTTCGACAATTTGTAATAAACTCTTTCTTTATTAAATTCAAATTAGAAGACAAGAACAATAGACTAATAATAAGAAAAGTAAGAATAAAGTAAGATAATAAAGAAAGTGGATTATCTTATCATACACCTATTTTATTTGATTTAGAAAGATGGGCAAGTCCTTTTATTTAATTCTACATTCCTTGCACTTATTAGATATATATACTCGCTTAGATCTACTTAGTATTTAGATATACTTAGTATAATATACGAATTATAATATAATCATTATAAGATATATTTCTAACTAACAATATAACAATAACAGGTACAAATATTTAATTGAGGTACCCATTTTATGACAACTTTCAGCAGCTTTCCCTCTATTTTTGTGCCTTTAGTAGGCCTAGTATTTCCGGCAATTGCAATGGCTTCTTTATCTTTGTATGTTCAAAAAACTAAGATTTTTTAGATTCGATGGGGCCAAGGCCAAGACCAAATCTTATATATTTTTTTTTTTCAAAGACTTAGATGCCACGGATATCTATTTAGTAGAATATTGTATAACATCCGGCTTCCCCGAACATAAATGAAAAAGCTCCTCTTATGCATACGTAAACATGATATAGGGGTAAATGAATTATAGCAAGTGGATCGGTACCGAACGGATGTATGAAATTAAAGTCTATATATCTAGTAGATCTGTATAGGGGATCATATAAAGGGGATGATTTTAGATCTAAGAAATTTGATGAATTACTTCTAAAAGTTCATATCAAAACAGTACTAGTTGATGAGAGTTACTTCGGAAACAAAAAAAGTCAAATCGAATTTTTTTGGTTATTCTCTCAATTCCAATAAAATGCAACTGGATCTAGTATGTATGAGTTGGCGATCAGAATCTATATGGATAGAATTTATAGTGGGGTCTCGAAAAACAAGCAATTTCTGCTGGGCCTCTATCCTTTTTTTTGGTTCATTAGGGTTTTTATTAGTTGGAACTTCTAGTTATCTTGGTAGGAATTTGATATCTTTATTTCCGTCTCAGCAAATCATTTTTTTTCCACAAGGAATCGTGATGTCTTTCTATGGGATCGCAGGTCTCTTTATTAGTTCCTATTTGTGGTGCACGATTTTTTGGAATGTAGGTAGTGGTTATGATCGATTCGATAGAAAAGAGGGAATAGTATGTATTTTTCGTTGGGGTTTTCCTGGAAAAAATCGTCGCATCTTTCTACGATTCCTTATGAAAGATATTCAGTCCATCAGAATAGAAGTTAAAGAGGGTATTTATGCTCGTCGTGTCCTTTATATGGAAATCAGAGGCCAGGGGGCCGTTCCCTTGACTCGTACTGATGAGAATTTGACTCCACGAGAAATTGAGCAAAAAGCTGCGGAATTGGCCTATTTTTTGCGTGTACCGATTGAAGTCTTTTGAAATGAATTGCAGAATAAATGCTTTCTCGGCAGGAGGAAAAAACTCAAGCCAAGAATCCTCTTTTTTCTATAGCAGAACTAAACTGAAGTTTCTTCAGAATGCCCATTCGAACCAAAGCAGACGTATACGGAAGAGTCATAACATAAAACAAAACAAAACTGTTTTTTTTGTCCACAAAAATTGTTTTTTATGTGTCTGTAAATGTAAAACCACTCAACTTAATTCAGTAACAAAACAAGCAAGAAATCGAAATAATGGATTCATCTCATATATCAAAGTATTTCGAAATAAAAACTTTCGCTTTTTATTTTCAATATTTTGAGTTGATACGTTAGATACAGATAGATCATATCTTGTCAATTTTTCTACTTTCCTTTTGTCAATCGGTCCCTCCCCTTTTATCCTTTCTTTTGTGCTCCTTAAGAACTAAACAAGTAGATTTCTTTCTTATAACATAATGATAAACGTAATGATAACTTTTCTGTCTTTATTTGTCACTCATTTTTGATCATCATAATATTTTTCATAATTTTTTTTTTTTCAATTATTCCTGGACTCTAGACTATATATAGTCTAGATAACCCGCGAAAATTTTTCGACATATTTGATTGATATCTTGATATAGACAGGGAGCTCCTTCGTCTCAAAATCTGAATAGAATAATCTTTATTATTTGAAGCGGTTCTTTCGGGCAGTTATCGAAAGAGGGCAATTGCTTCGAATTTGATCAATTGAGATATCTGGAAACAATATAACAATATAATATAACAATAATATATAACAATAATATATATATATATATTTCATTCGAACATTCGAATTCAAAGTGGATTCTTATTTTCTATTTCTGTATTCTTTTTAGATTCAAGGACTAAGCACTGAATCAAAAAAAAAAACAGAGAATAGATTCATGGGCCCCTACCTTATAATATAATGAAAGTCATGCTTGATAGAAAGATTAGATCACATAAAGTCAACGAATGAGGTGGGTTCATTAACAATTCACAGATGAAAAAATGGCAAAAAAGAAAGCATTCACTCCCCTTCTATATCTTGCATCTATAGTATTTTTGCCCTGGTGGATCTCTCTCTCATTTAATAAAAGTCTGAAATCTTGGATTACTAATGGGTGGAATACTAGGCAATCCGAAACTTTTTTGAATGATATTCAAGAAAAGAGTATTCTAGAACAATTCATAGAAGTAGAGGAACTCTTCCTGTTGGACGAAATGATAAAAGAATACCCGGAAACACATCTACAAAAACTTCGTATAGGAATCCACAAAGAAACGATCCAATTGATCAAGATGCACAATGAGGATCGTATCCATACGATTTTGCACTTCTCGACAAATCTAATCTGTTTCGTTATTCTAAGTGGTTATTCTATTTTTGGGAATGAAGAACTTGTTATTCTTAACTCTTGGGTTCAAGAATTCCTATATAATTTAAGCGACACAATAAAAGCTTTTTCTATTCTTTTATTAACTGATTTATGTATCGGATTCCATTCGCCCCACGGTTGGGAACTAATGATTGGCTATATCTACAAAGATTTTGGATTTGCTCATAATGATCAAATTATATCTGGTCTTGTTTCTACCTTTCCAGTCATTCTAGATACAATTTTTAAATATTGGATCTTTCGTTATTTAAATCGTGTATCTCCGTCACTTGTAGTTATTTATCATTCAATGAATGACTGAAAAATGATTCACGGATTCAATTATAATCTTTCTTACTTTGTATATAAGCAAAGCATGCAAAGTCGTACTTACTTTACTCTTTCTACCCATCAGGGGAATCCAATTCCTCCTCTATTTCAGTAAAATTTTTTTCAGTAAAAGTAAATAGCAGAATCGTGGATAGGGAACTATACTAGTGACCTACCTAATTTTATTGTAGAAATTTTCGGGATCAATGATTGGACCATGCAAACTAGAAATACTTTCTCTTGGATAAAGGAGGAGATTACTCGATCCATTTCCGTATCGCTCATGATCTATATAATAACCGGGGCATCCATTTCAAATGCATATCCCATTTTTGCGCAGCAGGGGTATGAAAATCCACGAGAAGCAACTGGGCGTATTGTATGTGCCAATTGCCATTTAGCTAATAAACCCGTGGATATTGAGGTTCCACAAGCGGTACTTCCTGATACTGTATTTGAAGCGGTTGTTAGAATTCCTTATGATATGCAACTGAAACAAGTTCTTGCTAATGGTAAGAAAGGGGCTTTGAATGTGGGTGCTGTTCTTATTTTACCGGAGGGGTTTGAGTTAGCCCCACCTGATCGTATTTCGCCCGAGATGAAAGAAAAGATAGGCAATCTGTCTTTTCAGAACTACCGCCCCACTAAGAAAAATATTCTTGTGATAGGTCCTGTTCCTGGTCAAAAATATAGTGAAATCATCTTTCCTATTCTTTCCCCAGACCCTGCTAGTAATAAGGATGTTCATTTCTTAAAATATCCCATATACGTAGGCGGAAACAGGGGAAGGGGTCAGATTTATCCCGACGGGAACAAAAGTAACAATACAGTTTATAATGCTACGGCAACAGGTATAGTAAGCAAAATCATACGAAAAGGAAAAGGGGGGTACGAAATAACCATAACGGATGCATTGGATGGACATCAAGTGGTTGATATTATCCCCCCAGGACCAGAACTTCTTGTTTCAGAGGGTGAATCTATCAAACTCGATCAACCATTAACAAGTAATCCTAATGTGGGTGGATTTGGTCAGGGGGATGCAGAAATAGTACTTCAAGATCCACTACGTGTCCAAGGCCTTTTGTTCTTCTTGGCATCTATTGTTTTTGCACAAATCTTTTTGGTTCTTAAAAAGAAACAGTTTGAGAAGGTTCAAGTGTCCGAAATGAATTTCTAGATCCGTGGATTTATCAACATCAAATTTGTAAAAAAGAACAAATTCTTCCTGGCAATTAGGTTAGGTATGATGAAAAAAAGTATGAAAAGTCTTTTGCTTGTTTATATTCTTTCTCTAGGAATTATTTTTACCGCATTCAAAATATGTATATTGTGAAGAAGACTATTTGTCTTTACCCCTTATTTTCTTTTTTCAATCTAAATTTGAGGGGTATAATTATATCCTATTGTCAGATTGAAATGTCACAGAATGGGTTTTGTTTTCTAAATTCAATTTGATTAGATACTAAACATAAGATAAGTAAGCGGAGAATAGAAAGGAAGGATAAATGAGGGGAACAAATAATTACAGGGAGTATTCTTCGTCTTCCTAGCCTTCGGCACAAGAAAGGGATGTGTAAAATTCCTTTTCTTGTGTCGAAATAATAACAATTCTGGATCCCATTCGTCAAAGATTTCTATTCTTAGTTTAGATTTTTCCAGTTATTTTTTTAGATTTACTTATAATAGAATAAGTAATAAGGATAATATAATAAGTATAAAATAAGTATAAATAAGTATAATATAATAAGTAATGGACAACCAAAAAAAAGAGAAGGAATCCTTTTTTTTGATAAAATAGAATCAAGGCGATGAACTTATAAAATAATTTCAAACTTTGATGAAATACTAAAATAAATAGAGTAAGGTTAGACTAGTCTAGAAAGGGTTTGCTTGATATCTGGTCGACAGAAAAAAAAAAGAAAAGAAATATAAATATT